ATCATGTGCGGTAGCAATACCAAACCAAATACGACGAGTAGTGGGGTCCTGAGCTAAGCCTTGGCTAAACCTGGGAAATCTTAATTCCATAATGCCTTTCAAATCCTCCTAGCCACTATCCTACTGCAATAATTCTCGCTAAGAAGAATGCCCATGTTGTGGCAATTCCACCCAGAAGGTAATGGGTTACTCCTACAGCACGTCCTTGTATAATGCTCAAGGCTCTAGGCTGAGTAGCAGGAGCAACTTTTAATTTGTTATGAGCCCAAACGATAGATTCAATGAGTTCTTGCCAATAACCACGGCCACTGAATAAAAACATTAAACTGAAAGCCCAAACAAAATGAGCGCCTAAGAAAAAAAGGCCATATGCAGATAATGAAGAACCATAAGACTGAATTACTTGGGATGCCTGTGCCCACAAGAAATCTCGGAGCCAACCATTAATCGTAATGGAACTCTGTGCAAAGTTTCCCCCTGTGATATGAGTTACTATCCCTTGATCACTTACAGTACCCCAAACATCCGACTGCATTTTCCAACTGAAATGGAAAATGACTACCGAAATTGCATTGTACATCCAGAATAGACCCAAGAAAACATGATCCCAGGCGGATACTTGACATGTTCCCCCTCGCCCAGGCCCGTCGCAAGGGAAGCGAAAACCAAGATTTGCTTTATCAGGTATCAAACGGGAACTGCGAGCAAATAAAACACCTTTCAAAAGTATTAATACAGTCACATGGATGGTAAATGCGTGAATGTGATGGACTAAAAAATCTGCGGTTCCTAATGGAATAGGTAACAAAGCAACTTTGCCGCCTACAGCTACTAGTTCGCCACCTCCCCACGTTAAGCTGGTACTTGTTGTTGCACCAGGAGCTGTTACGCCGGGCGCGTCAGCATGGATATTTTGTACCCATTGAGCAAAGATGGGTTGTAATTGTATGGCGGTATCCGAAAACATATCTTGGGGACGGCCTAAAGCACTCATAGTATCATTATGAATGTACAAGCCAAAACTGTGAAAACCTAGAAATATACATACCCAGTTAAGGTGGGATATGATTGCATCGCGGTGTCTAAGAACGCGATCTAATAGATCATTGTATCGAGTAGTTGGATCATAGTCTCTTACCATAAAAATGGCTGCATGTGCAGCAGCACCCACTATTAGAAATCCCCCAATCCACATGTGGTGTGTGAACAAGGAAAGTTGTGTACCATAGTCAGTAGCTAGGTATGGATAGGGGGGCATAGAGTACATATGATGAGCTACAACAATAGTTGTAGAGCCTAGCATAGCTAGGTTAAGAGATAATTGAGCATGCCATGACGTTGTTAGGATTTCATAGAGACCCTTATGGCCTTGTCCTGTAAATGGGCCCTTATGAGCCTCCAAAATATCTTTAAGTCCATGACCAATACCCCAGTTGGTCCTATACATATGACCAGCGATCAGGAAAAGAATAGCAATAGCTAAATGATGGTGCGCAATATCGCTCAACCATAGGCCACCGGTTATTGGATCTAGTCCTCCGCGAAAAGTAAGAAATTCTGCGTATTTGGACCAATTCAAGGTGAAAAAGGGGGTTGCTCCTTCGGCAAAACTAGGATAAAGTTGAGCTAAAAGGTCGCGATTCAAGATAAATTCATGAGGAAGTGGTATCTCTTTAGGATCAACCCCAGCGTCGAGAAATTGGTTAATTGGTAAAGATACATGGATTTGGTGTCCTGCCCAAGAAAGAGACCCAAGTCCTAATAACCCTGCTAAGTGGTGATTCAACATGGATTCTACATCTTGGAACCAGGCCAATTTGGGAGCGGCTTTGTGATAATGGAACCAACCAGCAAAAAGCATTAACGATGCAAAAATCAATGCACCGATTGCGGTACAATAGAGTTGTAACTCACTAGTTATTCCAGATGCTCGCCAAATCTGAAAAAACCCGGAGGTTATTTGGATTCCTCGGAAACCCCCACCTACATCACCATTCAAAATTTCTTGTCCTACTATTGGCCAAACTACCTGAGCACTGGGTCCAATGTGAGTAGGATCACTTAGCCATGCTTCATAATTGGAAAAACGAGCACCGTGGAAGTACATGCCACTCAACCAAAGAAAGATAATGGAGAGTTGACCGAAATGAGCACTAAATATTTTTCGCGAGATCTCCTCCAAATCACCGGTATGACTATCGAAATCGTGAGCATCAGCATGTAGGTTCCAGATCCAAGTGGTAGTATCAGGGCCCTTAGCTATTGTTCTTGAGAAATGCCCGGGTCTGGCCCATTCCTCAAAAGATGTTTTTACAGGATCCCTATCCACAACAATTTTAACTTCTGGTTCCGGCGAACGAATAATCATTAAGTCCTCCTCTTTCCGGACAAGACATACAAAGAGACCTGCCAACTGTCTTTTTAGTGAATCTTTGAAGGATAGATATTATGATTAGTCCTTTTCTTTACTATCTACCGTCCTTCTATTTTTTTTTTTTTAGTTATTCACTGGAGCAATTATATATTGAAGTCAATCCGAGGCAAGTGTTCGGATCTATTATGACATAAGGATTAGGTGCCTAACGGACATTGATTACCCTGGAAAATTATTTCCCAACGTAAAAAAGATTTTTTTTATGTTTTAATTTAAGAAGCTAGTTTATTTTTTTATTTGATTCAAAATTTCAAGATAACTCATTAGAATTTTGAATAAGATCGTCCTGATATATTAGGTAGGAATATTTAGATTGCCCCTTTTATTTGCTTTATTACTTCTGTTCTAGAGCCTATCCCTATTGTTTATCCTTATAAAATAAGATAGAAAATTGAAGGTAGAAGAAAGGGATATAATGAAATTCTTGATTCGATCTTCCTGTCTAAATTATTTGATTAATGGATCAACAACCAAACTAACCATTTTATGAAAATGGAGAGTGGTCTTATTCAAATTCAAAACGCTTCGTAATCTTCAACCAGTTCTGTGCTTCAATATAATTTCCCGGAGTAAGCGCTATAGCTTGTTTCCAATACTCAGCAGCTTGATCAAACCAAGCTTCCGCAATTTCCGAATCGCCCTGTAGAATGGCCTGTTCTCCTCGGTCGGAATAGGCGGTTCCTTCCCTTAGAACCGTACTTGAGAGTTTCCTACCTCATACGGCTCAGAAATTGCTATCTTAATTTCCCCTATCTTAACTGAATTCGATTTCTCAAAAATCGATCCAATTTCTTTTTGGGTTAAGCAGAAGAAGTTAATTACCTAAGTTTCAAACCCTAATTTTGATCAATAATCAGTTTTATCTTTTCTCCCACCTTCAGAAGAATGAAACATAGATAGACCTATATCTTTCGTTCGAATTTTCTGAAAGGTAACTATCTCGGTTTCGTTTCTTTCATATATGAAATTTCTATAGAATTCTTGAAAAAGACTTTTTCCCATAAGAAAGAAAAAAGAACTTACTATCTTTGGGATCTGATACTACACCGCTGCTTAATCCTTTAGTGGATCGGCTCTATTACATAAGCAGATTCCTAAATTTTGCCCCATATCATGGTATAATTAAGCAGGTTTTTTTTAGTTGTATCGACCCAGTCGCTCACTAATTGATCTTTACGGTGCTTTCTCTATCAATTTGAGACTTTATCCATAGAGTAGTAGTATAGGCTCTACTTTCTTCCTATTTTGATTCTCGTGAAGTGTTCTTCCTTCCTACAGCTAATAGGGAAAAATCGTTGTTTTGACGATCCCTATGTAGAAAGCCCTTTTTTCTAGTAAATACTAGACTAGAAAATTGCATCCCTTTTTTTCTTCTTTCTATAGTGGAGATAGTCGCACGTAATGACAGATCACGGCCATATTATTAAAAGCTTGCGGTAAGAAGGGGTTTCGTTCTAGTGCCCGGAAATAATATTCCAAAGCCTTTGTATGCTCTCCATTGCTTGTGTGTATAAGGCCTATGTTATATAGTATATAACTTCGATCATAGGGATCAATTTCTAGTCGCGTAGCTTCATAATAATTCTGCAAAGCTTCCGCATAATTTCCTTCGGATTGAGCCAACATTCGTTACGGTCGTTTATTCTATTCAAAAAATCTCCGTTCCAAAACCGTACATGAGGTTTTCATCTCATACGGCTCCTCCCTTCTGTACATAGTACTAAGCGAAAAATCTATAGAATGAAAATAGAATTAGTCCCATCTCATTATGGACCGAAAGGGGCTGGTATTTTTCCAAGAAATCTCTAGCCAACCTTCCCCCAAGAGGTTTTTCTTAACACCAATGAATTCTATTAATGCTAGAGGAAAACGATAGCTCCAAGAATTTCTTTGTTCTCAACGCCTCCTATTTAGAGGAATTAGCCACTTCAACGACCTTTGATGGTTATAAGGGTATCCAAAGTACAAACCTGATGGTTGTTTGTTATCCCAACCATTCTTCCCAACCCTGATACTGATCAGGAAAGGGCTAATTTCTAACAAAGTTTTTCTCTTGTTGATTCCTATTTCGAGGTGTAGTGCTTTTCTCCCCTATGCTGCCTATGGGTCCTAGTAGAGCTGTAATACAGAACCTCTTCTGTAGGTGTAACCTTTCGCTCAATACTCAAATCTACAATTGAAGCATCTGAGGCCGCATCAATCGAGGATACACGACAGAAGGAATTGTTAGTTCACCTCACCTTCGCCAAGCATGGGTTTCCCTTACTAATTTTGTTCTCTCTATGCGAACCCCCTCTCTTTCTCGTAGATAGGGCTAAAAAAAAAAGAGTCAAATCGCACCATCTCTATAATAAGTAAATGCCCTTTTTTCTCCTGAGGTTGTCGGAATTATTTGCAATAAAATATTGGCTACAATCGAGGAGGTCTTATCAATGAAATTTCCATTTATACGGGATCTAGGCATAATTCCCAATCCATTCTATATAGAATTCTTTTCATTCTATCACAAAATAACATAAAAACATTCGATTCTTATAAATGGATCCATATGCTCTAAATGGATAAGAGAGGTATGGATTTTCCGCTCAGCTCAAATTGTCTCCTTTTCCTTCTGTTTGGACAAGAAGAGATATGAAATATTTGACTAAGATTTCACTTTCCTATTTCTCAACAACAACTTCTCTCATTAGTTATTTCGCGTTTTCAAAGTCATAAATTATCCCATACCCTTTTTTTATTTAGATTGTATGGCGTAACGTACCTTATGCAAATAGAATTCTAGGGTTCTTTTATTTTCTTATTCCATAAGAAGAATTCTTCCATTCTCTTTTTATTTGGGTTTTCCAAAAATAAAAACTTTACACTTAGATGAAAAGGAATTTTCCAATAAAGCCATGGAATCCCCGAGCGGTTGTAGCTGTACCTATACTGCAGGAATACGAAAACTCGCTATTCACTCAGTTTATTTTCCATAATAAAATTATGTAGGAGAGATGGCCGAGCGGTTCAAGGCGTAGCATTGGAACTGCTATGTAGACTTTTGTTTACCGAGGGTTCGAATCCCTCTCTTTCCGTTTCTCTTAATTCATCAACGTTACCGGTCACAATGTATCAAATCAAATAATAATTTATTTCACCAATATTACCTTTATTTAAGAGAAATTCTCTCTATAAAATTATTGTGGTATGCAAAATACACATAGAGGAAATAAAAAAAAAAGAAAAAAGATCCTAAGGTTAATCTATTTCTGCTAAGTGAATGGGAAAATACGAATTAAGAGCCTTAGGTCCATTTAGTTCGGGGAAAGGGTAAGGGGAAAAAATTCTATGAACCTTTCCTTTTTTCGTTAAGTTCAAGTCTGACGAGAGTAATATTCTACAACTAACAACTCATTTATTTTGAGACCGACCCACTTCCTATCTAGGATTTTTTGTACTAGTCCTTTATATTCCAATGTGTCAACCGTCAAATGCTTTGGCAATTTGCCCGGATCGGATGAAGCAATAGAATTTTGAACCAGACGTTTTGATCTTTGGTTATCCTTCGTAGTAATAATATCTCGGGGTTTACAACGAAAACTTGGTATATCAACTATACGACCATTAACTAAAATATGTCTATGGTTAACTAATTGCCGGGCCCCGGGAATCGTTGAAGCCATACCCAATCGAAAAACGATATTATCCAAACGCATTTCAAGTAATTGTAGTAAAACCTGACCTGTTGACCTTTTTGCTTTTCCAGCGACATGTACATATCTAAGTAATTGTCGTTCTGTCAGACCATAATGAAAACGCAATTTCTGTTTTTCTTGAAGACGAATACGATATTGCTCTTTTTTCCCAGAATGGAATTTCTTTTTCAGATTACTTCCAGATTTAGGCGTTTTTCTAGTGAGTCCTGGTAAAGCTCCCAGACGGCGTATTTTTTTTAAACGAGGTCCTCGATAACGAGACATGAAGACTCCTTTTTTATTTTATTGAAATTACATTTTACACAATCAATTTCATTGTATTTACATTACAGAATACATCGAAATTAAAACTGAATTAAACTAAAGGATAAACAGAGTAAAATCTACTAAAGTACCACAAAAAATAAAATTTCATCAACATCCGGATTTTTTTTATATATATTATTTATTTTAATGTTTTGTATCTAGCTAAATTGTAAGGTGGAACGACATAATAGATCCTGGATTCTCCATTTAATTCGGAGAAAAAGTGAGATTCTTGTTCATGGAACATCGATAGAGAAAAAAGCCGACTATCGGATTTGAACCGATGACCCTCGCATTACAAATGCGATGCTCTAACCTCTGAGCTAAGTGGGCTTACATAACAGAAATAGTGTAACAAATAGAAATATATATAGGAAATCCATAAAATGTCAGATCTTAATTATTAATCTTAGTTATTAACTAGTTCGAAATTGGAAGTTCTACTTAGAAAAATTAGAAAAAAAAAGAATGAATATCAAGCGTTATAGTATGTTTTTGAATACTCAAAAAAAGGAAAGAAGGGGGCGGGGGAGAAAAAAAACTTTTGGATATATTGATTCCGATTGAATTGCAAATATATCAACGGTAAAATCAATTCAATTCTGAATTGCAATAAGCGGGGTCTCTCAAATAGAGACGGGCTGCTAGACTACGTCGAATAATGAATTCAATGATTCAAAAAAACTAAGAAATGGGTGAAATTACATAAGGAATCCGGGTTTCAAAGAAAAGGAAAGAAAATGGGGATATGGCGAAATCGGTAGACGCTACGGACTTGATTGTATTGAGCCTTGGTATGGAAACCTGCTAAGTGGTAACTTTCAAATTCAGAGAAACCCTGGAATTAAAAAAGGGCAATCCTGAGCCAAATCCCTTTTTTGAAAAACAAGTGGTTCTCAAACTAGAACCCAAAGGAAAAGGATAGGTGCAGAGACTCAATGGAAGCTGTTCTAACGAATCGAAGTAATTACGTTGTGTTGGTAGTGTAACTCCCTCTAAATTAGAGAAGAAGGGCTTTCTACATCTAATACACACGTATAGATACTGACATAGCAAACGATTAAT